ATTCACATGTAAAATTCAAAGGAAATGGAGATAAAATAAATAGAACAAAATGGAATTTAGATTGATATTACTAGGTCTATTCTTACTGGCGAGCCACGACAATTGCACCTATCAAAGCAGCTAAAAGAATTATTGAAATGAGTTCAAATGGAAGAAAAAAATCTGTTGATAAATGAATTCCAATTTGTTGACTATTATTTATCAAATCTTGCTCTATAATCTGATTTGATCTTGTAGTCCAAATAATCCCGTACCATGATGTATCTGGAATAGTAGTTATTAGTGAAACAAAAATACTTGTACAAACCACCAAAGTAACTCCATCCCCAACGGTCCAAATATGAAAATCTTGGTAATATTCTGAACCATTTATGAACATCACAGCAAATATGATTAAAACGTTTATAGCTCCTACGTAAATAAGTAGCTGTGCTGCAGCTACAAAATGGGAGTTTGATAAAATATAGAATAAAGATATACAAACAAGAGCCAGTCCCAACGAAAAGGCAGAAAAAATTGGGTTGGTAAATAATACTACTCCTAGACTTCCTAATACAAGACCTGATCCCAGAAAGATTAAAAGAAAATCATGTATCGGTTCAGGTAAATCCATTAGATGTAAAATAAAAGATAAATAAATTGAAATCTCATGACCTTATTGATACGACCAGGAAAAAATTTTATATACTAAATTCCTAATTGAATTAAATCCTAAGGAGTGTGAATTTCTCTAGGTACATTTATAGGACTAATCTAATTCTTTATACGAACGAGTATTCGAAACTATTTCGAAACTATAAACTATATTAATAAAATTATATAAATCTTTTAAATAAATAAAGAATTTTATTTGAATTGAATTGTTCGAATTGTATAATCGTCAATTACTGACATTGGTAAACGGCCCAAAGCAATTTGATTATAATTCAATTCGTGACGATCATAAGTCGAAAGTTCATATTCTTCAGTCATTGATAAACAATTTGTTGGACAATACTCAACGCAGTTACCACAAAATATACAGATCCCGAAATCAATACTGTAATTAAGCAATCGTTTCTTTCGAATATCAGTTTCCAGTTTCCAATCAACAACGGGTAGATCTATAGGACATACACGAACACATACTTCACAAGCAATGCACTTATCAAATTCAAAATGGATTCGACCGCGGAAACGTTCCGATGTTATTAATTTTTCATAAGGATATTGAATAGTTACAGGTAAACGATTTGCGTGGGCTAAGGTAATCATGAAACCTTGACCAATGTACCTTGCAGCTCGTACTGTTTGTTGACCATAATTCATGAACCCAGTTACCATAAGGAACATATCGTGAATATCTATGAATATTTTTGTTTTGTTTCTTTCTCTTGTTTGAGACAAGTTATGAATATAGAATATGAATCTTTTACAGTGAAAACAGTCGAAACGAAGTTGTTAATAATAGATTCCCCAGAGAAATAGGTAAAAGAAATTTCCATCCAAGATTTAATAATTGATCCATTCTTAACCTAGGCAAAGTCCATCTTGTTGTGATAGAAAGGAACAAGAACAAATAAGTTTTAGCTAATGTAATAAAGATACCAATTGTAGTTCCAAAAACTCCACATGTTTTATTTATTTCAAAAAGCTCAGAAACAAATATGTACGGAATAGAGATATTCCAACCGCCCAAGTAAAGAACTGTTACAAATAATGAAGAAACTAATAAGTTTAAATAGGAAGCAACGTAAAATAAACCAAATTTTATACCCGAATATTCGGTTTGATAACCTGCTACTAATTCTTCTTCTGCTTCTGGTAAATCAAAAGGTAATCTTTCACATTCCGCTAGGGAAGAAATTAGAAAAATGATAAAACCTATAGGTTGACGCCATAAATTCCATCCAAAAAAACCATATTTTGATTGCGCGTCAACTATATCAACTGTACTTAAACTGTTAGATAATCCTAGTCGGTGATAACATTACTGTTCCCATCGCTATTACAGAACCGTACATGAGATTTTCACCTCATACGGCTCCTCGAAGGCCATAAATAAATCTAAGGGACCGGGCCGGTTATTTATCTTGATATATCCCTCGGATAGATAGTATTCAAATCCATTGGACGGTCCTGAATTAGACCAATTGAATTCTGTCTGTTATAATAATAAATACAAAAAAGGTACTTCTGAATTGATCTCATCCCTTAATAATTTTAATTTGTTGAGTAATAATTGAATTCTTCAATTCAATAAAATACTCCTTTAGAATTCTCAATAACCCGTCGTTTTCGATTACGTAAAAAAATTAGACACTAGTTTATGAATTATGACATAAATTGTATTTCCATGAATATGGATATAAGAAAGAATAAAAATCAAAAGGGATCCCTCTTTTTTTTTTAATTGTATTCTATTCTTTTGTTTTTTTTTTTCGTTCCTATTCTTCTTTTTTTTTTATGTGCAAAACAAAAAGGGACTTAAAAAAAAATTAAAGGATTATTTCGTTTCTGATAGTTATTTATTTAATCAGTGGATAGGAGCATACTCTGGATCGGAATTGTGGGGAGTACTACCTGATTTTTTCTACCAACTTAAAGCCCCAATTTGTATTCTTTTTATATTATGCAGAAATGCTCTTTTGTAGAATTTACATAATCTCCATTACTAATCCTTTGTGTATCTTGGTGTTTCTAACCATCCACGCATTTTTTATCAATCTCCCCTTCCCTTATGGTAATACATGTATGGTAATTCATACAAACGATAGTGAAAACTCAATAAGGTTGGTCTTTTGAGCCCGCTTCAAAACAGGATGACTAATCAACCAATTTTGGGGTAAACGCTTTCTTCCGCTTATAATTTTTTTTTCCACTTAATTCTTATACATAGAAAATGAGACTCAATATTTTTACTGCAGATTCAAATTAAATTCAAATCATAGTATATTAATTCTATATCCTATATCTATATATATTAATAATATATTAATAATTTTATATTAATATATTAATAATTTTATATTAATATTATATATTCAAAATCAAATTAAATAAAATCATTTTATTTAATTTGATTAATAAATATTGAATTTCAATTTCATTAAATTAATAATGAAAATTAGAATATTCTAAAATATTAGAATATTAAATCAATAAATAAAATAAATAATATTAAATCAATAAATAATAATATTAAATCAATAAATAATGAATAAATAGAAGCTGTTTTATTTCACTCATATAACTATCTGATTTAGTTCATCAATCCGAATTTCGAATAAAAATAATGAAAATGGATATCTATTCCATTTTTTCTCCCCCTTTCCTATAAAGAAGAAAAGAAATAAAGACGAAAAGAAAGGAGCATGGAAAAGTTTCTGTCTCAACGAATCACACGTAGAGATATTGATAACACACATAGAGTTAATGGTATTTCATAACTAATCGATTGAGCAGCAGCCCGTAGACCACCCAAAAAGGAATATTTATTATTTGACCCATATCCTGACATAAGAAGTCCAATGGGAGCAATACTCGAAATAGCAATCCATAAAAAAACACCGATATTGAGATCAGCTAAAACAAAGTTATAGCCAAAAGGAATTACTGAATAGCTTACTAGAATTGATATGACTGATATGGATGGTCCAATACTGAATAAACGAATATCTCCCCTAGATGGAATAAGATTCTCTTTGAAAAGTAGTTTTGTTCCATCTGCTAGAGCTTGAAGAACTCCCAAAGGACCGGCGTATTCAGGTCCAATACGCTGTTGTATCCCTGCGGATATCTCTCTTTCTAACCATACAATCACTAGCACACCTATTGTGATTCCCAATACAAGAGTCAAAATAGGGACAAGTATCCATATAATTCCATAGACCTCTTTTAAAGATTCCAATCTGGAAAAAGAATTGATATCTTGTATTTCTGTTGTATCAATTATCATTTCAACGATCAACTTCTCCCATAATGATATCTATGCTACCTAGTATTGTCATAATATCAGCCAATTTCATTCTTTTAACTAACTGAGGAAGAATTTGCAAATTGATAAAACCCGGGGGACGAATTTTCCATCTCCAAGGAAAACCATTCTGATCCCCTATTAGAAAAATTCCTAATTCTCCCTTTGGGGCTTCAACTCTCACATAAAGTTCTTGTTTCGGTAATTCAAAAGTCGGAGACGGCTTTTTACTAATGAATCGATATTCAAAATCATTCCATTCTGGATCCTTTTCTCTATCAAAGCAGCGGATTTCTAAATTCTCATATGGCCCCCCCGGAATTCCTTCCAGAGCCTGTTGAATAATTTTTATGGATTCTACCATTTCACCAATTCGTACTAAATAACGAGCTAATGAATCTCCTTCTTTTTGCCATTGAACTTCCCAATCAAATTCCTCGTAACATTCATAATGATCAACTTTTCGTAGATCCCATTGGATTCCGGAAGCCCGAAGCATTGGTCCTGATAAACCCCAATTTATTACTTCCTCTCCACCAACAATGCCTACTCCCTCAACCCGTTCTAAAAAAATAGGATTTCGCGTAATAAGTTTTTGATATTCAACAACCCTTGTTAAAAAATAATCGCAGAAATCCAAACATTTATCTATCCAGCCATGAGGTAGATCAGCTGCTACCCCTCCGATACGAAAAAAATTATGCATCATTCTCATACCTGTGGCAGCTTCGAATAGATCATATATTAATTCTCTTTCTCTGAAAATATAGAAGAAAGGGGTTTGTGCACCAATATCTGCCATAAAAGGTCCCAGCCATAGTAGGTGAGAAGCTATACGACTCAACTCCAACATAATTACTCGAATATAGCTGGCTCTTTTAGGTACTTGAATATTTCCTAACTGTTCCGGTCCATTTACAGTTATTGCTTCTGTGAACATAGTAGCTAAATAATCCCAACGTGTTACATAAGGCAGATATTGTACAATTGTTCGGTTTTCTGCAATTTTTTCCATCCCTCTATGTAAATAACCCAATATTGGTTCACAATCAATAACATCCTCACCATCTAGAGTAACAATAAGTCGAAGAACACCATGCATTGATGGATGGTGAGGACCCATATTGACTATCATGAGGTCTTTTCTTGTAGTTGGGGCATTCATAGGTTTTTCCTCGATTCATTCTTCCATGAATTGCTTAAAACAAAACTTAGTTCATCAAAATTCAAGATCTAATAAATCGAATAATTCAAAACGACTCTTCAAATTAATTAGTTTGTGGCTCTCGAATATCCAACTGATTAATTAATTTTTTATAACGTATTCCATTTTTCTTTGACAAATAAGACAGGAGTCGTTTCCGTTTTCCCAGAATTTTCCGTAAACCCCTTTGAGATAAATAGTCTTTTCTGTGCAATTCCAAATGTGAAGTAAGTCTTCGTATCTTATTGGTGAAATTGAATACTTGAAATTCAATCGATCCCGGGTTTTCTTCTTTTTTTTCTTGTGAAATAACGGGTATAAATGATTTTTTTACCATAAAAAAATGAAAGCTTGTCTTTCCCCCCCTTTTTATAGAGTCTAGATATTTTTATTGATCAGTAATAATAATGACACTCATTTTCAATTTGGTATATACAATAATCTAGAATTCCTGATTTTTTTTTTCAAATAAATTTTGATTAATCAACCCAATTCAAATAGGTATACAAAAAATACTATATTTATGCATTCACAAAAGCAAAATTGTAGACTTCAAATAAGAAGATTTTGTTGATTCATTTATAGATCTAATGGATAGGATATATCATTGAATTAGTATCGTGCCTCAGTGAGAATAGAGGGTAAGACAATGCGTATGTGCATCTATTTGTTTTCGCATACCAGATATGTTACGAGAAATAGAAAAAACAAAAAATGTAGATTAACGAATTTTCAATCGCGGATACATATGTATCCTTACCATACTGAAACGGCTGCCATTATTGGTATCAAACCAATAGCGATTCATACAAGCTAAATCTTCTAATCGATAATTTGGCCAAAGAAATAACTTTAAATTAATTAGTTTTTTTTTATCTCTATCACGATCTTTACTTGTAGCCAAAACTTGACAGCAATTATTCACTTTATTCTCATTGTAAAATGCCGTATTTCTATGCACACTATTTCTATTCCTAGGATTGAAACAAATTAGAATTCTCAATTCTCTACGACGTCTAGCGGATAAAATATTTTCAGGAACAAGCAAATCATAATTATTTTTTTCTTTATTTTCAGTCAGCTTTTGATCTCTTGTTCTTGTAATGGATTTCTTAATGGATTTATCAAAATTTTTCTTATCAACGTAGCTTTTTTCTTGGTATCTTTGATTAATTTGGTGCTTTCTCTTATGAATCAACGAAAGGCCTATGGTTTGATACATATTAAATTGTTCATGGTTTTTTCTAGACAGACGAATTGGTTCGATACTCAATATTCCTTTTTTCATCAATTCCGTATTTTTATTCAATTCTGGAAGAGTGAAATCCTTCTGATTCTTAATTTTCATAATATCTAGACTTAGTTCTCCTCTTTGAATAGAGGCTATAGCAATTTCTTTTATATTTTTCAGTCTAAGCAGGAGACAATATACTTGGATATTATTCATTATTCTTTCATTTAAGCAATCACGCCAGTTCAATTGAAAAAGCAAATACCTTCTTAGGAAGCAATTAAGTTCTGCTTCGATGTTGTTCGTGTATTTCTTTTTTTTTACACCCTTTTTTCTGTCGGATCTTGCATAATCTTCTTTAACATCTTTTTCTTTCTTTGAAGGGGATGCTTCAAGATTTAGTCGACCCGCATATTCTGTTTTTCCTTTATTTCGAGTCTCTAACTCTAATTCAAGATATTTTTTTTTTTTCCATCGTCTAAAAATATCTATTTTTTTCTTTTCCGTGATGTTTTTCTCATTTTTATTGACATTAAAATTGAAAAAAAGGAATTTGATTGGTATGATCCATGGGTTACTCGTATATGCATTATAAAATATAAAAATTTTAGAGAAGAAAAAAAATTCCCGATTCGCTATGGAACGATTTAGTATTTCTACATTCATTCCCATCCAATCAAAAAGGTTTTTTTTTTGATTGGATGGGTTGATTTCTTGATGAAGCGTAAAATAATAATCGGTATCGATCGAACCCCAAAAATGCACTTTATTTCTAAGACAAAAATTCAAAATTCTCCAATCAAAACACTTTCTATCCAGATTTTTTTCCATAGCTAGAATAGAATCTTCTACTATATAATTCTTGATAGGAATATCATCCGTCATATCCAATTTTTTTTTTTTACGCGTGTTCGAATTATAAGAAATCGCTTGGTTATTATTTGCTTGGAATGACGATCTATATCCATAAATATATGAGTCCTTCTTATCTGCATAATTAAGAGATTTATATGATAAAAGATCATACCCATATTGTTTTTTCATTTTTTTTTTTTGATTTGTTAATGAATCTATTTCTTGTTTTTTGTAAAGAATTAATCCGTTTTGTTCATATGAATGATATTTGGTTAAATCTTTATTTTGAGCCACATAGCGTTCATTCATTTTATTTCGCCATTTGTGGGATACTAATCTAGACCATCCATTCTGAGATAAATCGTATTGATAATGACCTTTTAACCAATTTGTCCATTGATTCATTACAGAATTGGGAGCGCTCTTATGTTTTAATTTGGAATGAGATATTCCTTGTACTCCAAAAAAATAATCCTTTATTTCATTCTTAAGAAAAAGAGGTGTTCCATGATATTCAAAAACGGATCTTAATTTATACTTATATAAGTTAATAACTTGGGTTTGTGATAATTTGTAAAATACATATGCTTGTGACAAAGAGGATACGTCACAAAAATTCTGTGAATTCGTATTCCTAATATTACAAATTGATTTTTTTATAGTAGAAATAAAGTGAATTAGACTTTGATTTTTTTTATCACTTCTTTTTCTTTCTTCATTTGCTTCATTATTGTAAATGTATTTATTAAGAATTTTTTTTGTTGATTCAAGAAAAAGTTGTACATTGATTCTAGGAATATTAATGATACATACAAAGATATCTATATATACCCTTTCTATGAAAAATTTAAAAAAATAATGTGATTTGCGGGATAATCGAACATTTCTTTTTTGTAATATCTGCCAAATATTTTTTTGTAATTCTAATCTTTTATCATCATAAGTTGTTTTCTTAGAACAAATATTTCTCTCTGAACCTTTTTTCTTGTCTTTTTTAAATTTTTCTATTTGTTTTATGATTTTCTTTGTTCTATCATTCAGATCTTTTATTTTTTTTTCTGTCAATGAAAAATCTGTCCAATTAATAGATTGAATTGGAATGGTGGATTCGTAAATAATTGGATTACTCTTACTTTTACTTTTTGTTGAATCTTTTTGAATTTCATTCAATTCATATATTTTTCTCAATCCAAATATAAATAAAAGATTTGATAATGATAGTTTTTTTATTTTTTCTTTTAGAAATAGAATCCTTTTGCCAATACTTTGGATAATCCGTTGTGCTGTTTCTTTTGCGATATTTAGAAAAAATTTGGTTCTTTCGTTTAAGACTTTTAGAACTAGAAAAAAATTCTTTTTCCAAATTTTTATTTTTTTTTTAAGTTCTTTAAAAATGGGGTCAAAAAACGAACGTCGGTTTCGGGGAGCAGAAGAAAAGGGCAATTCTACTTCCATTCCGAAAACTGTTAAAAAGAAGAAATCCATTTTTTTCACTTTTTTTTTCATTGGATCCTTTTCCTTTTGAGGGTATCGTAGCTTAGATCTGTATCTGTGCCAAGGTTTCAGACGAAAAGGAAAAAGGACCTTTATTTGAATACCCTCAGTTAGCCAGTTTTTCGGAAATTCTGTTTCGGATAATTGAACGCCATTATAGGTGCATTTAATATACATTTCTCTATTCCAATCCTTTAAATCCTCTGACCATTCGGGAGATTGAAATAATAGTATACGAACGATATTTTTAGTTATTATCAATGAGGGTAATAGAATATATTTTCTAATAATCGATTGGGTTACTAATAAAAAACCTCTTATTACTTGAGCATATATAATACTATCCCAGGCTTCTGCTATTTCTATACGCCTTTCTTCCTCTTTTTTCTTAATCTCTTTTGTCTTTTCCTCTGTAGAATCCGAAATTTTCAATTCTGTATTTTTATTTTTCCACATCCAATTTAGAAAAAAGATTTTCATTGGCTCGAAAATATCAAAAGAAAAGAAAGAGGGTTTGTCAATTTTGTCCAAAAAAAGAGGAGAATGTGCGCTTGCTTGAAAGATTTTCCAATTAACAGTTTTACGTCTTTGAGCGCGTCTAGATCCTTTGATTATGTCTCGCCGAAAATCCGGTTGTTGTGAATAACGTATTAAAGCTAATTCATCTTTTTCATCAGAATTATCAGTATCCTTGGTATCCGTATAAGCATTGGCATTCTCTGAGTCATCAGTAAAAATTACGACACGTTTGGCTTTTCTTGAACGAATCTCATAATCCGCTGTTTCACCAGATGTTTCCAGGTGTTCTACCTCGTCAATTAATTTGTATGACCATCGAGGAACTTTTTTACTGCTTTCTTTTATTCCAATACATTTTTTTCTATTTATAATTGTTTTATCGTTCGCATCAGTTAGAATTGCGTCGAATAAAAATTTCATTTTTTTTTTTTTAGCTTCGGAATCCATCTTTTCATGTTCTCGAAATAAACAAAGTCCTTTAAAATTGAAATTGGATACTGATTTTCCCGAAAATTGACTGATCAAGTTAAAAAAAAAACGAATTTCATTTGATAATGATTTTTTATCAAATCTATCTATTTTCTGTTCAAAGCCTGGATAATCAGTATTAATATTAAGAAGGATGGCGTGAATCTTATTTATCCAAATGTAGTTTTTTGGGTAAGTTTTATTCTTGATTGAGAATAAAAAACTTTTTTTGATTCGTCCGCGATAGGGTCCGTTCAAGAAAGGATCATATATT